TTCCATTCATCATTATTGTATTGATTCTTACCTTCATACTTCAGATTAAGATATCGAGATATTGGACATAGAATGCCAATTTTAAAAATGTAAAAAAAAGGAGTAATCAGCCGTGACACGTTCACTAAAAAAAAATCCTTTTGTAGCTAATCATTTATCGGGAAAAATTGAAAAACTCAACATGAGGGAGGAGAAAGAAATAATAGTGACTTGGTCTCGGGCATCTACCATTATACCCACAATGATTGGCCATACAATCGCTATTCATAATGGAAAGGAACATTTACCTATTTATATAACAGATCGTATGGTCGGTCACAAATTGGGAGAATTCGCACCTACTCTAACTTTCGTGAGACATGCAAGAAATGATAATAAATCTCGTCGTTAGTCGTTCTACTAAGTATTCATGTTAAAAGTCTTATCTTAATAGTATTTATAATTAGTATTTAGACTTAAGAGTCTTTATCTTATAGTAAGAGTATAGTATTTTATTTTATTTTTATAGTATACGAAGACTTAGACTTTTATTACTTATTCTTACTTTTCTGACTTATCTTATACTATACTTCACCTAGGCACTTATCATTCATTGGCGGGGGAGAACTTTCTTTTATGATAAAGAACGAAAATTCGGATAGAGAAGCAAAAGTGTTAGCTCAACATATATATGTATGTATGTCTGTTTTCAAAGCACGAAGAGTAATTGATCAGATTCACGGGCATTCTTATGAGGAAACACTCATGATATTAGAACTAATATCTTGTAGAGCATCTTATCCAATTTTACAATTAGTTTATTCTGCAGCAGCAAATGCTAGTCATAATATGGGTTTGAATGAAGCTTATTTATTTATTAGTAAAGCTGAAGTCAACGGAGGTGCTATTGTTAAAAAGTTAAGAACCCGGGCTCGAGGACGTAGTTGTCTAATAAAAAAAACCACTTGTCATATAAAAATTGTTTTAAAAGAAAAATATAAATTTTAGATTCATCTAAAGAAATATAATTTAGATTCCTATTTTATTATAAAAAAATATGGATGGAACAAAGAGTAGAAAAATATGGGACAAAAAATAAATCCACTAGGTTTCAGACTTGGAACAACTCAAAGTCATCATTCTTTTTGGTTCGCACAACCAAAGAATTTTTCCATGGGCCTACAAGAAGATGAAAAAATACGGAATTATATTAAGAACTATGTACAAAAAAATAAGAGAATATCCTCAGGTTTTGAAGGAATTGCCCATATAGGGATTCAAAAAAGAATAGATTTGATTCAGGTCATAATCTATATTGGATTTCCCAATTTATTATTAGAAGGACGAACACGGGGAGTCGAAGAATTACAGATAAATGTACAAAAAGAGTTTCGTTCTGTAAACCGGAGACTCAACATTGCTATCACAAGAATTGAAAAGCCTTATGGACAACCTAATATTCTTGCAGAATATATAGCTTTACAATTAAAAAATAGAGTCTCATTTCGAAAGGCAATGAAGAAAGCTATTGAATTAACTGAACAAACGGATACAAAAGGAATTCAAGTACAAATCGCAGGGCGTATCGACGGAAAAGAGATTGCACGTGTCGAATGGATCAGAGAAGGTAGGGTTCCTTTACAAACAATTCGGGCTAAAATTGATCACTGTTCCCATACAATTAGAACTATCTATGGAGTCTTAGGCATAAAAATTTGGGTATTTGTAAACCAAGAATAAGAATAATGGACCTTTACTTATCTCGCCATTCTGCTGAGTAATAGAAAAAATTTATAAACTTTCTTCTTTATTTTTTTTATCTTAATCAAAGAAAAACAAACAATTATAATTCTATAAGGTTGAATAAAAATTCGATTTACTCTTTAATTTAGGTTTCGTATAATTGCTATGCTTAGTGTGTGACTCGTTAGTTTTAGTTTTTTATTTAGAGTTGAGATTACAAAAAAAAGATGACCCCACTATAAACTTAGTAACGATCAAAACTAAAAAAACTCAAAACTAATAACCAACTTATTGCTTCGTATTGTCGAGATCCCAAGAAACAGTCACTATATGACTGAATCGATCATATAGTTGTAGCAACTGAAATCTTTTTCATAAAAAATAAAAAATAAATATAATTATAAATTATGAAACAAAAAAAGGGGGATGTGGAAAAATGAAAGGATGATAGAAAGAGAGAATAAAGATCTCAATGATATATGATTCCAATATGTATGGTTTATGAAAAATCACCCCATAAAAAAAGGCAGTGTGATAAAGCATCAACATCAATATACAATAAATATACAAAATCAATATACAACATTCATATTTTTTTTTTATTTTATATTATTTTATATTTATAATTTTTAAATATTTCTAATTTCATAATTTAAAAAATATTTAAAATTTTAAATATTAATAAAATTAATATTAATAAATATAAATAAAATAATATATATAAATATATAAAATAATAAAAAAAAAAAAAAAAATAATATTAATTCTTAATATTAATTATTCTTAATATTTATTCTTAATATTATAATATTAATTAAATATTAATTATTAATAATATTAATATATTAATATATAATATATATATATATATAAATATATAATAAATATATAATTAATAAATATATAAATATAATAATAATATAATAATATAATAAAATATTATACATATACATATAAATATAACATAAATATAATAATAAATAGAATGAATATATTATCATAAAAATCAATCATAATAATCAAGAATCTAAATATAAATAATTACTAAATAATAATATTTTAAATTAAATTAAATAATAATAATCTAATCAATAATCAATATATATATAATATCAATATATATATAATATAGATATTATATATCTAATAAGATAGATAAATAAATAATAAGATAGAATAAGGATATAAATAATAGAAATAAATAATAGAAACATAGATGAATAATTGAATCGAGCTTCGGGTTAAGAAAACTGAGGAGATTGACTCGGAAACAAATAACTGATTTTGTTGGGAGCTCCATTGCAGAGTTCAGGCCTAAGCATTAATGGAGAAGCTATGGGAACGATGGAACCTGTGACTACATAGGATTTGATTGAAAAAGAATCAATCCTAATGATTCATTGGGTAGGATGGCGGAATGAACCAAGAATAACATAGATTTCTTCTGAATAGTCATAAAATGACCCTACAAATAAAAGAGAAAAGAGTCAATATTCGCCCGCGTACCCTTTAGTTTTATATATTTTTTTATTTAAATTTATATTTCATTTATTTTTCATCTATTGGATGACTTTTTGGGTGATTCAATATTCAATATGAGGTAAAGTTAAATACTTTATAAAATTTTTTAAAAGTAAAAGAAATAAGCATTATCCATAAACAATCACGTCTAGTGATTCGCGAGGAGCTGGATGAGAAGAAACTCTCATGTCCGGTTCTGCAGTAGAGATGGAATTCAGAAACAACCATCAACTATGACCCAAAAAGAACCAGATTTCGTAAACAACATAGAGGTAGAATGAAGGGAATATCTTGCCGAGGCAATCATATTTGTTTCGGAAGATATGCTCTTCAGGCACTTGAACCTGCTTGGATCACAGCTAGACAAATAGAAGCAGGGCGAAGAGCAATGACACGATATGCACGTCGTGGTGGAAAGGTATGGGTACGTATCTTTCCCGACAAACCTGTTACAGTAAGACCTATGGAAACACGTATGGGTTCGGGGAAGGGATCCCCCGAATATTGGGTATCCGTTATTAAACCGGGCCGAATACTTTATGAAATAAGTGGAGTATCAGAAACTGTAGCCAAAGCAGCTATGAAAATAGCTGCATGCAAAATGCCTATACGAACTCAATTTGTTATTTCAGGATCAGGATAGGTAAACAAAAGTAAGTAAAGGTGTATTGAGAATGAAAAAACAACCGCGGATTTCTTTATCTCTGGACAGAAAATATTTATTTTTTCCCTTGTCCCTTGCATTGAAATAAGAGATAAAAAAAATGATATGATTCAACCTCAGACCCTTTTAAATGTAGCGGATAACAGCGGAGCTCGAGAGTTGATGTGTATTCGAATCATAGGAACTGGTAATCAACGATATGCTCATATTGGTGATGTTATTGTTGCTGTAATCAAAGAAGCAGTGCCCAACATGTCTCTAGAAAGATCAGAAGTAATTAGAGCTGTGATTGTACGCACGTGTAAAGAACTCAAACGTGACAATGGCATGATAATACGATATGATGACAATGCAGCGGTTATTATTGATCAAGAAGGAAATCCAAAAGGAACTAGAATTTTTGGTGTGATTGTTCGGGAATTGAGACAGTTGAATTTTACTAAAATAGTTTCATTAGCACCCGAAGTCTTATAGTCTTCTAAATCAGACTAGTAGGTTAAAATAGGACATACTTTTTTTATATTTCTATTCTCTATTCTATATACTATATATTTCTATATATCTATATATTATTAATCTATATATTATTATATTATATATTATATATTCTACTAGATACTATTAATATATAAATACTATTATATTCTACTAGATACTATAATATATAATAATATTAATATTATTATATATTTATTATATTTATTATTATTATTTTTATTATTATTATTCGACTATTTATATTTTATATTTATATATTAAATTATACTATTTCATAGTATATTCATTCCTATTTTTATTTCTATTTATATCATAGTATAGATATAGAATTCTAGAATTTAAATTCTATTAATTCGAATATCTGAAATAGATCCAATTAATAGATCGTGTCTCATGCATATACTTTTAATTAAAAAAAGATTATAATTTAATAATAAAAAAATTAAATAAATCAATAAAAAAGAAAAAATTAAACTAAAACAAAAAAAAGCATGTTGATTATATAAAAAATGAGGAGGCACCAATAACTATAATTCGTCATGGGTAGGGACATTATTGCCGATATAATAACTTCTATAAGAAATGCTGACATGGATAAAAAGGGAAGGGTTCAAATAGCATCTACTAATATCACTAAAAATATTGTTAAAATACTTTTACGAGAAGGTTTTATTGAAAACGTTCGAAAACATCAAGAAAGTAAAAAAGAATTCTTGGTTTTAACCTTACGACATAGAAAGACTAGGAAAGGGAATAAAATTATTTTAAAGCGTATCAGCCGACCCGGTCTACGAATCTATTCCAACTATCAACGAATTCCTAAGATTTTAGGCGGAATGGGGATTGTAATTCTTTCTACTGCTCGAGGTATAATGACAGATCGAGAAGCTCGACTAGAAAAAATTGGAGGAGAAATCTTGTGTTATATATGGTGATTCTCCTGCAGTAACTTAATACTCTCTCGAACTTACTATTTGTCTATTTGTAAAATAGAGAGGAGAAGTGAATTATAGAATTATAGAACTCTTCCTCTAGTAGTTGATACTTAAAGGGGGTTATCTGAAATGAAAGAACAAAAATTGATTCATGAGGGTTTAATTATTGAGTCACTTTCCAACGGTATGTTTCGAGTTCGATTAGATAATCAAGATCTAATTCTAGGTTATATTTCAGGGAGAATCCGGCGCAGTTTTATACGTATACTACCCGGAGATAGAGTAAAAATCGAAATGAGTCGTTATGATTCAATCAGGGGACGCATAATTTATAGACTTCGAAAAAAAGATTCGAACGATTAGATCATTCTTTTAAACATCCCTCTCGTAGGGGTATAATTCGAAAAAAAAAATAAACTAATTTTTGTTTCCAAAAAAATAGATTCAGAATGAAGGTAAGGAATAAAAAATATGAAAATAAGGGCTTCTGTTCGTAAAATTTGTGAAAAATGTCGCCTGATCCGTAGGCGCGGGCGAATTATAGTAATTTGTTCCAATCCGAGACATAAACAGAGACAGGGATAATTCTTCTCAAGTTCTAAATAAAGAACTTTCTAAAAGAAAAAAACCCATGTACATGTAAAAAGAAAGAAAAAAGGATCAGTTTTCATATAAAATGGATATTCCCGTATCTTTCTGTATATTTCTGATTCTTCCTTATTTTTTTTATTCTTATGAATATGAGATAATAAAATATGACAAAACCTATAGCAAAAATTGGTTTACGTAAGAATGCACGTATTGGTTCACATAAGAATGAACGTCGAATACCGAAAGGAGTTATTCATGTTCAAGCGAGTTTCAACAATACTATTGTAACTGTTACAGACGTACGAGGTCGGGTAGTTTCTTGGGCTTCCGCGGGGACTTCTGGATTCAGAGGCACAAGAAAAGGAACACCTTATGCTGCTCAAGCAGCAACACTCAACGCTATTCGTACAGTAGTGGATCAGGGTATGCAACGAGCAGAAGTTATGATAAAGGGTCCAGGTCTCGGAAGAGATGCGGCATTACGAGCCATTCGTAGAAGCGGAATACTATTAAGTTTCGTACGTGATGTAACACCCATGCCACATAATGGATGTCGCCCCCCTAAAAAAAGACGTGTGTAGAAATAAGAATTCAATAGATTCCAAGAAAAATAAATGATTCAATGATCCGATCCAATAATCATAAAGAAAATAAAAATAATAGTATGGTTCGAGAAGAAGTAGCAGGATCCACTCGAACACTACAGTGGAAATGTGTTGAATCAAGAGTAGACAGCAAGCGCCTTTATTATGGTCATTTCGTTCTGTCCCCGCTTATGAAAGGTCAAGGTGATACCGTAGGTATTGCCATGCGAAGGGCTTTACTTGGAGAAATAGAAGGAACATTTATCACACGTGCAACATCTGAGAATGTGTTGCACGAATATTCTACGATAGTAGGTATTGAAGAATCAGTACATGATATTTTAATAAATTTGAAAGAAATTGTATTGAAAAGTAATCTCTATGGAGTTAGGGACGCATCCATTTGCGTCAGAGGTCCAAAATACATAACCGCTCAAGATATCATCTCACCACCTTCTGTAGAAATAGTTGACACGACACAACATATAGCTAACCTGACAGAACCAATTGATTTGTGTATTGAATTACAAATCAAGAGAGATCGCGGATATCATATGAAATCCACAAACGAATCTCACGATGGAAGTTATCCTATAGATACTGTATCCATGCCTGTTCGAAATGCGAATCATAGTATTCATTCTTACGGGAATGGGAATGAAAAACAAGAGATACTCTTTCTAGAAGTATGGACGAATGGAAGTTTAACTCCTAAAGAAGCACTTTATGAAGCTTCTCGTAATTTGATTGATTTATTGATTCCCTTTCTACATGCAGAAAAAGAGGACATGAATTTCGAGGAAAATGAAAACAGATTGAATCTGCCCCCTTTTTCCTTTCAAGACAAATTCACTGATTTAAAGAAAAACAAAAAACGAATTCCATTAACATGTATTTTTATTGACCAATCAGAATTGCCTTCCAGGGCCTATAATTGTCTCAAAAGGTCCAATATACATACATTATTGGACCTTTTGAGTTATAGTCAAGAGGATCTTATGAAAATAGAATATTTTCGCATAGAAGATGTAAAACAGATATTGGACACTCTACAGAAGCATTTTTCAATCAATTTACCTAAGAAAAAGTGTTAATTTTAAATCCGTTGGAATTATAAAAATTTTTAGTTTTTATTTAGTTTTTATAAAGAAAAAAGAATAGAATGAGTTTTGAATCTACGGTACGATCCATATATTTGCGGATATAGATCATAAATAAGATTATAAAATTGATTGATGTATCTAGGGAAGATCCAGAATGGGATCTTCCTTAGATACCTATGTCCTGGCATTTCACGGTTTAATCAATTTTAAAAAGACCTAAAGTTAGGGATTTCTCAATAGGCAATGTTGCTCCAATACCTAACCAAAGAGCTACTGCAGTACCGATCAAAAAGACTGTTGTAGCTACTGGACGACGAAATGGATTTTGGAATTTATTGACATTCTCCAAAAAGGGTACTGTCAATAATCCTATTGGTACTGAAACCATTAAAAGAACACCCAATAACTTATTTGGTACTGTACGAAGTATTTGAAATACGGGAAAGAAGTACCATTCGGGTAATATTTCCAACGGAGTTGCAAATGGATCTGCCGGTTCACCAATCATTGACGGCTCTAGAACTGCTAAGCCCACATTACATGCAATAGTGCCTAGAATTACTACTGGAAAAATATATAAAAGATCATTGGGCCATGCGGGTTCGCCATAATAATTATGCCCCATACCCTTAGCCAATTTAGCTCTTAATACAGGATCGTTCAAATCAGGTTTCTTTGTTATTTGGATAGGTGAATTCTTAAGGATCCATCCCCCAAAAGAACCGGACATGATAATTTTTTATCATCCGGCTCGAGCACAAGAATCAAAAGAATGACAGAAATAGATCCATAGAACATAAATGGGTACATAGAGAATCTATATTTCATATCATACATATCTACATATACAATGTAGAATGACTCTATGTAAGAAAAGATTTATGAAATTCCATTTCCCCGGGTTGCAACGATTCATTGCTCATTGCAAAGAATTCAGTTTTGGCAAAGAAATGCTCCATATCCAAGTAGGCTTACAAATTCGATAATGATCAAGTGCTTTTTGGATTATCTCATGTCTTTTGTTTGCTATTTATCCCCACAAAATCTCAATTTTCTTACATACAACAATACAAAGTTTTTACTTATTATTAATAAAGTCTAATCTCTGTTCTTCTTTAGATCCCTTATTTCACTCCGATAGTATTATAGATCAGGGTCGATGCAAAGGAAATGAATGCATCTCCATACTATAATTAGATTACTATCAAATTAAATTAATCAAATAAATACTATCTATCTACTCTAATATCTAATTATATCTAATTACTAATAAATTATGATTTTATAATTATAAATTATAAAAATAATTATAAAATTATAATAAAAAAATCAAACAAAGTAGAATAGATAGAACTTTGGATCATGCCACATCACTTATTCTAGGGATCTTACGGAGCCTGTTCATGCATAACATGATTAGGGTATGATCATAGAAAAGATTCTCCTCAAGCGAACCGGCCTATCCTATGCTACATAAGGGGATTGACGTGATGGTTGGATGCAGAGACACATTGGGTTGTGAATTCCAACGTGGCGGAGAAAATCATATATCCGCATGGAACAATCAATAGTTCAAGTCACACACTCCCATAATCCATCCTCTTTTAGTAAAATATACTTCAACTATTCGTAACAATACAATACTTCAGAGTTGAAGAGAAGTATCCAAATAATATGCCTTAATTTTTCAATAATCCATATTTGTTTTGTAGCAATTAAATATTTTTGTTCCTCCCCGATATGATAAATTACAAATATATATGATCTACCTTTTCTATAAAGGACCTGAAATGCCTTGCTTACGTATCATTGGGAAGTGCATTAACATAAATACGGCAGTAAGAAGAGGTAATACAAAAGTATGTAAACTATAAAAATGAGTCAAAGTAGATTGGCCCACACTAGCGCTTCCACGTAATAATTCTACCAGGGGCGATCCTATTATAGGAATAGCTTCAGGCACGCCTGTTACGATTTTTACTGCCCAATAGCCAATTTGGTCCCGAGGTAAGGAATAACCAGTTACGCCAAAAGATGCGGTCAATACAGCCAGAACCACCCCCGTAACCCAAGTTAATTCGCGGGGTTTTTTAAACCCACCCGTAAGATACACACGAAATACGTGCAAGATCATCATTAGAACCATCATACTTGCTGACCATCGATGAACTGATCGAATTAACCAACCAAAATTGGCCTCAGTCATTATGTATTGAACAGAGGAAAAAGCCTCTGTAACAGTTGGACGATAGTAAAAAGTCATAGCAAAACCCGTAGCCACTTGTACTAAAAAACAAGTAAGCGTAATCCCGCCTAGACAATAAAATATGTTGACATGAGGAGGAACATATTTACTAGTTATATCATCTGCAATTGCTTGAA